ATAACAAAATTTCCACTAACTGCTCTAGTAGCATTAACCTTCACAACCTTGGCCATTTTATCTATCCTCTCCCCCTTCTTTCGACAATGGGCCAACTTCCACGAAAATACCGTTTCTGCTGTAAAAACAGCCCTTTACCTTTCCCTCGTTCCCCTACTAGTCTTTATTATTAATGGCGCTGATAATACCGTAAAAGCTTCAACCTCCCTTCCCTGATTTAATACCTTCTGTACCTCTTTCACTTTCTGAACTACATTTGATTTATATCAAATTATCTTCCTGCCTATTGCTCTTTTCGTTACCGGGTCTATCCTTCACTTTTCTACCTGATATATGCAAACCGACCCCAAAATACGTATATTCTCAGCCCACCTTCTAGTCTTTCTCTTTGCCATAATCCTACTAATCTCTGCAGGAAATCTTACCCTTCTATTCACCGGCTGAGAGGGCGTTGGTATTATGTCTTTTCTACTCATTGGATGATACAGCTCCCGAGCTGAAGCAGCTACCGCTGCCCTCATAGCCGTCATCTACAATCGAGTGGGCGACATTACCTTTATAGCAGCATTCGCATGACTTATAAAATTTGGCGGCTCATCAAACCTAGACTACATATTTTCCCAAGGCATCCCCACAGCCATCGTTATCTGCTTTATGGTTGGTGCCGCGAGCAAATCTGCCCAATTTATATTCCACCCCTGGCTAATTTCTGCCATAGAGGGCCCAACCCCCGTCTCAGCTCTACTCCACTCAAGCACCATAGTTGTAGCAGGGGTATTTCTACTTATTCGTCTTCACCCAATGCTTACTAACAACCCCCTAGCCCTCACAATATGTCTGTGTCTAGGCGCCCTCACTTCAACCTTTGCCGCATGATCCGCTACAATACAAAATGATGTCAAAAAGATCATCGCCCTCTCAACCTCAAGCCAACTAGGCTTAATAATAGTGGCTATCGGCATTAATCTTCCCAACCTTGCATTCTTCCATATATGCACCCACGCCTTCTTCAAAGCTATGCTCTTCTTATGTTCTGGGGTTATTATTCACAACCTCAAAGATGTTCAAGACATTCGCCATATAGGAGGCCTTCTAAAATCCCTACCCATTACCTCCGCCTGCATAACAGTCGGTTCTCTCGCCCTTATAGGGACCCCGTATCTTATCGCATTCTACTCCAAAGATGCAATCATCGAAGCAACAACAAACTCCTATGTAAACTCCATGGCCCTTCTTCTTACTCTGGTCGCCACATCATGTACCGCACTGTATAGCTTACGCATAATCTACTCTACTCTCCTCCGCCAACCCCGCATCTCTGAACCCGTTCATGCCTTTGAGGAACCTCAGACCGTAAAAACCCCCCTCCTACGCCTTGCCCTAGGCTCTACTGTAGGGGGCCCCATCCTCTTCTGAATCTTGTTTCCCAGCTTCCCAAAAGAAGCCACGCTCCCAGAACTTTTCAAATGGGCTGCCCTTCTTATTTCTGTTGTCTCTTTTCTCACTGCCCTCCTAGTGGCTTGACAACACCACTGATCCCAACCCCCAGAGAGTGACTCCCTCACTAAAGACCTGGACCCTGCCCTCCTTGAACGCCCAATCCACCGCAAAGTCACAGATGTTGTTCTAGACTCTGCGTGAGAAATCACCGCCTTTGGCGTCGAGCATGCATTCTGGAAACGAATAGGCCTAGATAAGCTGCCATCAGCCCAACTACGACCAACGAAAATTCTACACATGTCTCACAAAGGCCTGATTCAACTTTATTTAGCTATATTCTTCGTTACGCTTAACGAAATCTGCGCATTTCTGTATCTTCTAGCATAAGCTCTGATAGTTTAAGCAAAACACTGGTCTTGTAAACCGGAAAGTGCAGACTAATCCCTGCTCAGGGCTCAGGACAAAAGGACTTAAACCTCTTCTTTTGGCCCCCAAAGCCAATATTCTAATTAAATTATGTCCTGCTCTTATAGCTTAAAACAAAGTATAGTGCTGAAAACACTAAGATGAACCCTAAAAAGTTCTGAGGGCACAAAGGTTTGGTCCTAGCCTTATTATCAATTATCTCTTAACTTACACATGCAAGTCTCAGCACACCCGTGAGGACGCCCTTTACCCCTACCCCAGGCTTAGGAGCTGGTATCAGGCACAACTACTTGCCCATAACACCTAGTCCCACCACACCCCCAAGGGTATTCAGCAGTGATAGATATTGTCTATAAGCGCTAGCTTGACCCAGTTATAGAGAAGAGAGCCGGCCAACTTGGTGCCAGCCGCCGCGGCTAGACCAACTGGACTCAAATTGATAATCCCCGGCGTTAAGCGTGATTAAAGCCATGAACAAATTAGAGTTAAACCTACGTTGAGCAGTGAAAAGCACACGATAGGGAAATCCAAAAACGAAAGTTATTCTAATCCTTGCTTGAATACACGACAGCTAGGACACAAACTGGGATTAGATACCCCACTATGCCTAGCCGTAAACTATTAACCTACACCCACCCGCGCCAGGGAACTACGAGCTTTAGCTTAAAACCCAAAGGACTTGACGGTGTCCCACCCAACTAGAGGAGCCTGTTCTATAATCGATGACCCCCGCTCCACCCAACCCCCCCTTGCTTTATCAGCCTGTATACCTCCGTCGTAAACCCGCCGTATGAATGTACCCAAGCGGATTTAATGGTCCCACACCAACACGTCAGGTCAAGGTGCAGCCAATGGGAGAGGTAAGTGATGGGCTACAATTTCTAGTCTAGAACAAACGAAATTCTGCATGAAACACAGTTATGAAGGAGGATTTAGTAGTAAAAAGAAAGTAGCGTGTTCTTTTTAACATGGCCCTGGGACGTGTACACACCGCCCGTCGCCCTCTTCGACAATTCTATTATGCTATTTAACCAAACCGCAAGCCAGAGAAGAGGTAAGTCGTAACATGGTAAGTGTACCGGAAGGTGCACTTGGTACAACAAAATGTAGCTTAGCCAAAGCACCTCGCTTACACCGAGGAGACATCTGTGAAACCCGGACCATTTTGAACCTTAAATCAAGCCTAACAATTACTGTACATAAAACTATTACATTTCTACAACTAAATAAAACATTTTCTTACTTTTTAGTAGAGGTGATCAAAAAATTTCTAAGCGCTTTATATCAAGTACCGCAAGGGAATGATGAAATAGCTATGAAATAGCCCCAAAGTACTAAACAGCAGAGATTCCACTCGTACCTTTTGCATCATGGTTTAGCCAGTCCTAATCAAGCAAAGCGAAACATTAGTTTGATATCCCGAAACTAGGCGAGCTACTTCGAAACAGCTTAATAGAGCCAACCCGTCTCTGTTGCAAAAGAGTGGGATGATTTCCAAGTAGAAGTGAAAAGCCTACCGAGCCTAGAGATAGCTGGTTATTCAAGAAAAGAATTTTAGTTCTCCCTTAAGCTTTAATATGAAATTAAACAACACATCAAGCTTAAGAGTTATTCAATTAAGGCACAGCTTATTTGAAAAAGAACACAGTCTTTAACCAAGGGTAAGTAACAAAATTCATGTCAAGTGGGCCTGAAAGCAGCCACCTTTAAGAAAGCGTTAAAGCTCCCCATAATCTTCACTATTAAATACCAATGTTTACATCGAACCCTTCATCAATACTGAATGACCCTATAAATTATAGGAGACATAATGCTAGAACTAGTAACAAGAAATTGACTTTCTCCGAAATGCAAGTGTACGCCAAAACGGACCCACCATTGGCATTTACCGTGTTTGACCCTAATATAGTAACGCCCCTAGAAAAACCTATTGTTCTTCACGTTAACCTAACACAAGAGCATTACCGGAAAGATTAAAAGAGAAAGAAGGAACTCGGCAAATTAAGCCCCGCCTGTTTACCAAAAACATCGCCTCTTGATAAGATATAAGAGGTCCAGCCTGCCCAGTGACATAGTTAAACGGCCGCGGTACCCTGACCGTGCGAAGGTAGCATAATCACTTGTTCCTTAAATAGGGACTTGTATGAAAGGCATCACGAGGGCTTTACTGTCTCCTTTCTCCAATCAGTGAAACTGATCTCCCCGTGAAGAAGCGGGGATACAATTATAAGACGAGAAGACCCCATGGAGCTTTAAACCCAACGACACCCCTCAACCCCATAATCCTTTATAGTTGCTACAGCCCTGTTCGTTGGTTTTAGGTTGGGGTGACCGCGGAGCATAAAATACCCTCCACGACGAATGGGACTACCCCCTTACCCAAGAGCTACTCCTCTAAGGATCAATAAATTGACGTAAAATGATCCAAGTAATTGATCAACGGACCAAGTTACCCTGGGGATAACAGCGCAATCCATTTCAAGAGCCCCTATCGACAAATGGGTTTACGACCTCGATGTTGGATCAGGGTATCCAAGTGGTGCAGCCGCTACTAATGGTTTGTTTGTTCAACAATTAAAACCCTACGTGATCTGAGTTCAGACCGGAGCAATCCAGGTCGGTTTCTATCTATAAAGTGTTACTCTTAGTACGAAAGGATTAGAGTAACGTGGCCAATATATAAACAAGCCACAGCCCACGACTAATGAAAAAAACTTAATTAGCCTCAGCCTATTACTTCTTCTTAGACCAAGATTTATTAATGAAGCAAAACTGGATCTGCAAGAGACCTAAGCTCTCTTATTAAGGGGTTCAAGTCCCCTCATTAATTATGCATCAACTCCTACTTCACGTCCTACCCCTTCTTTACATCGCCCCCATTTTATTGGCAGTAGCCTTCCTCACCCTCATCGAACGTAAGATTCTAGGCTACATACAGCACCGCAAAGGCCCCAACGTAGTAGGACCCTTTGGCTTACTTCAACCCATCGCAGATGGTATTAAACTGTTTATTAAAGAACCCATCCGCCCATCTACTTCGTCACAAGTTCTGTTTATTCTCGCACCCACATTAGCCCTTATTATCGCTATATTGCTCTGAACCCCTCTACCCCTCCCTATTGCCTATTCAAACTTAAATCTAAGTCTTCTGTTTATTCTTGCTCTCTCCAGCTTAACCGTATACACCATCCTTGGCTCGGGGTGAGCCTCTAATTCTAAATATGCTCTCATTGGTGCCCTTCGCGCTGTAGCCCAAACAATTTCCTACGAGGTCACCCTAGCCCTTATCGTCCTTTCAACAATCCTTCTTGCTGGGGGGTTTTCCCTTTACAACTTCAGTCACTCCCAACAATCTATGTGATTTATTCTCCCCCTTTGGCCCCTCACATTAATATGATTCGTGTCTACCCTAGCTGAAACCAACCGCACCCCCTTCGATCTAACAGAAGGCGAATCAGAACTTGTCTCCGGGTTTAACGTCGAATATGCAGGAGGACCTTTTGCTCTTTTCTTTCTTGCCGAGTATTCTAATATCCTTATAATAAATACCCTCTCAGCCATTATTTTTCTGGGGCCAACTACCCACCCCTCCCTCCCCTCCACCCCCATTTTAATAATTAAAGCATCTATCCTTTCCTTAGTCTTCTTATGAATCCGCGCCTCATACCCACGCTTCCGATACGACCAACTTATACACTTAGTCTGAAAAAATTTCTTACCCCTTACCCTCGCCTTACTACTCTTTAACATCTCTCTCCCTACCACACTATTTTTATCCCCACCAATAATATGAAAATGTGCCCGAAAGCTAAGGTTCTCCTTGATAGGGAGACATATAGAGGTTCAAACCCTCTCATTTTCTTTAAAGAGATAGGAGTTGAACCTACACCTAAGAGATCAAAACTCTCCGTACTCCCGTTGTACTACTCTTTAGTAAGGTAAGCTAAATACTAAGCTCTTGGGCTCATGCCCCAAAAATGTTGGTGAAAACCCTCCCCTTACTATCTAGTAAAGTCGGCTAATTAAGCTCTTGGGCCCATACCCCAACAATGTAGGTTAAACCCCTTCCTTTACTTATGAACCCTACTGCCACCGTCATCCTTCTCATCAGCCTGGCAACCGGAACCACAGTTACCTTAATAAGCCATCACTGACTACTAGCCTGAATTGGTCTTGAAATCAACACACTAGCTATTATCCCCTTTATAACACAAATTCCACACCCCCGGGCCATTGAAGCAGCTACAAAATATTTCCTCACCCAAGCTTCAGCATCTGCACTTATCCTATTTTCAGCAACCATGAATGCCTGAAAAACAGGAGAGTGGGGCATTACGCTTCTTCTTGAGCCTTTCACACTAACTCTCTCCCTTGCCCTCATAATAAAATTAGGTCTTGCCCCCCTCCACTTCTGAATGCCAGAAGTTATTCAAGGTATCCCCCTAATAACTGGCCTAATCCTATCGACCTGACAGAAGATTGCCCCCCTTACACTCCTCTATCAACTACACAGCCTCATCAACAATAACCTCATTATCATTATTAGTATTACATCAATTCTCGTAGGCGGATGGGGCGGCATTAATCAAACTCAGCTTCGCAAAATTATAGCATTCTCCTCAATTGGTCACCTGGGCTGAATAATTATTATCTTAAAGTTTAATCCAACCCTAACCCTCTTTAATTTCTTCTTCTACATCTTAATGACTGCTGCAATCTTCCTGTCACTCTCAACAATATCAGCTACAAAAATATCTAACATCTCTACCTCTTGGCCCAAGACACCAGCCCTAGTTACAATTACCATACTCACCCTTCTCTCTCTCGCTGGACTACCCCCTCTTTCAGGCTTCGCCCCAAAACTGTTAATTATCTTAGAACTAGTAAAACAAAATGCTATAATTGTCTCCTCACTTATCTTGACTGCTTCCCTACTAGCTCTGTTTTTTTATATCCGCCTGACATATATTATAATCCTAACAATCCCCCCCAACACTTCCAACTCCCCAGTAACCTGACGAACATCACACATTCCCCTCCATACAGCAATTACTAATGTCTTGGCGCTATTTATCTTCTCAATAACCCCTACACTTTTATTTATTATCTAGAAACTTAGGATAGCATAGTCCAAGGGCCTTCAAAGCCCTCAGCAGGAGTTCAAATCTCCTAGTTTCTGTAGGACTTGCAGGTTTTACCCTACATCTTCTGAATGCAACTCAAATACTTTAATTTAAGCTAAAGTCCTACACTAGAAAGGCGGGCCTTGATCCCGCAACAATTTAGTTAACAGCTAAATACTCTATCCAGCGAGCTTCTTTCTACTTCTCCCGGTTGTGAAAAACGGGAGAAGCCCCGGCAGGGTTCATTCTGCTTCTTGGGGTTTGCAATCCCACGTGATAACACCCCAGGGCCTGATAAAGAGAGGACTCAAACCTCTGTCTTTGGGGCTACAACCCACCGCCTACTCGGCTACTTTACCTGTGATATTCACCCGCTGACTCTTCTCTACTAACCACAAAGACATTGGCACAATATACCTGGTCTTCGGAGCCTGGGCAGGGATAATTGGAACCGCCCTAAGCCTGCTCATCCGTGCCGAATTAAGCCAACCAGGGGCCCTACTTGGGGACGATCAAATCTATAACGTAATCGTTACAGCCCATGCTTTTGTCATAATCTTCTTTATAGTTATACCCATTCTAATTGGTGGCTTCGGTAATTGACTGGTTCCCCTAATAATTGGGGCCCCGGACATAGCCTTTCCCCGTATAAACAACATAAGCTTCTGACTTCTCCCCCCCTCATTCTTCCTTCTACTGGCTTCATCTACCGTTGAAGCAGGGGCCGGGACAGGATGAACTGTCTACCCCCCCCTAGCTGGGAATCTTGCCCACGCAGGCCCCTCCGTAGACCTTGCCATCTTTTCCCTCCACCTTGCCGGTGTTTCCTCAATTTTGGGGGCTATTAACTTTATCACAACTATTCTAAATATGAAACCTCCCTCGACCACACAGTATCAAACCCCCTTATTCGTTTGATCTGTTCTTATTACAGCAGTACTCCTCCTGCTGTCCCTCCCAGTCCTTGCAGCAGGTATTACTATGCTCCTCACAGACCGCAACCTCAATACCACCTTCTTTGACCCTGCCGGAGGAGGGGATCCGGTCTTGTATCAGCATCTATTCTGATTCTTCGGCCACCCCGAAGTCTATATTCTCATCCTCCCTGGCTTCGGGATCATCTCCCACGTAGTAGCCTACTACTCCTCCAAAAAAGAGCCATTTGGCTATATGGGTATGGTCTGAGCCATGCTCTCAATCGGCCTCCTAGGCTTTATTGTCTGAGCCCACCACATATTTACAACTGACCTAAACGTAGACACACGAGCATACTTCACCTCTGCCACAATAATCATTGCAATCCCCACTGGAGTAAAAGTCTTTAGCTGACTGGCAACTATACACGGAGGAATTATTAAATGAGAAGCGCCTATACTATGAGCCCTTGGGTTCATTTTCCTCTTCACGGTGGGCGGGCTCACAGGAATTGTCCTTGCCAACTCATCTATCGATATTGTTCTTCATGACACTTACTATGTCGTAGCCCATTTCCACTACGTTCTATCAATGGGGGCAGTCTTTGCTATTATAGCGGGATTCGTCCACTGATTTCCATTATTTACCGGATTTACTCTTCACAAAATCTGGACCAAAGCCCAATTCGCTGTTATATTTGTAGGCGTCAATCTTACCTTCTTCCCCCAACACTTCTTAGGCTTAGCTGGCATGCCTCGACGATATTCAGACTATCCTGATGCCTATACACTCTGAAACACTTTATCTTCCATTGGCTCTCTCATCTCTTTAGTCGGGGTTATCATAATAATATTTATTATCTGGGAGGCCTTTTCAGCCAAACGGCTTTTTACAAATCCAAAACTCACCACAACTAATATTGAGTGACTTCTAGGCTTCCCCCCTCATCATCACACATTTGAAGAAGCCTCATTTTCATTTAAAGTTGCTCGAGAAAGGAGGGAATCGAACCCCCGTAACCTGATTTCAAGTCAGACACATAGCCCCTCTGTCACTTTCTTGAGGAATTAGTTAAGAATAACATTATCTTGTCAAGATAAAATCACCGGTTAAATCCCAGTACTCCTCTTATGGCCTACCCCACTCAACTTGGTCTTCAAGACGCAATCTCCCCCATTATGGAAGAACTACTTCACTTTCACGACCACGCTTTTATAGCAGTATTAATAATTAGCACATTAGTATTATATATTATTACCTCCTTAATAACCACCAAACTCTCTAACACTAACACTATTGATGCCCAAGAAATCGAAATGATCTGGACTATTATGCCGGCTGTTATTCTAATTATTATTGCTCTCCCATCCCTCCGCATTCTTTATCTTATAGACGAACTTAGCGCACCTGACATGACAGTAAAAACTATTGGTCACCAGTGATATTGAAGCTACGAATATTCAGATTTCTCTGATTTAAACTTCGACTCTTATATAATTCCCTCAGCTGACCTTACCCCCGGGCAATTCCGACTCCTCGAAGTCGACAACCGCATAGTAACTCCGGCTGGCACAGTAATCCGCACCCTAGTTACCGCCGAAGACGTCCTTCACTCCTGGGCTGTGCCAACTCTAGGCGTAAAAACTGACGCCATCCCAGGGCGCCTGAACCAGACCGCTTTTATCACTGCTCACCCCGGAGTTTTCTACGGCCAATGCTCAGAAATCTGTGGTGCTAATCACAGCTTTATACCCATCGTAGTTGAGGCCCTCCCTATTTCAAATTTTCTCTCTTGATTAAAATCTAATTCATCATTGAGAAGCTATAGGAAAGCGACAGCCTTTTAAGCTGTAGAAAGGTGACTCCGCCCACCCTCAATGGAATGCCACAATTATGTACGGACCCCTGATATATAATTCTTCTATGTTCTTGAACAGTTTTTCTTTTTCTATCACCCATTAAAATTCTTTCCCATCAACTACTCAACGACCCCACCATTCATAGTCACTCTTCCAAAACCAACGCCTGACACTGAACATGATAAATAACCTATTTGACCAATTTGCCTCCCCAACACTACTTAATATCCCCTTAATTTCTATTGCTATTTTAGCCCCATGACTCATGGTCTCCACCCCATCAAAAATGCTTATGGCTAACCGCCCAACATTATTCCAAACATGATTTCTAAAAACTTTTACAAAACAAATCTTCTTGCCCCTCAACACCCCAGGCCACAAATGATCTTTCCTCCTAGCCTCCCTAATAGTTTTCCTCCTGGGCATAAATCTCCTAGGCCTCTTCCCATATACCTTCACCCCAACTACACAACTTTCAATCAACTTAGCTCTGGCTATCCCCCTATGATTAGCCACAGTTCTTATCGGCCTTCGAAACCAGCTCACCGCCTCCCTCGCCCATTTTCTGCCAGAAGGAACCCCTACACCCCTAATTCCAGCCCTTATCATCATCGAAACAATTAGCCTCTTTATTCGACCCCTGGCCCTGGGAGTTCGACTCACCGCCAATCTCACCGCAGGCCACCTACTCATTCAACTTATTTCTACAGCTACCCTAGTTATGCTACAAACCTCAACAATTGTCTCAGCCTTGACCTTTTCTACTCTGATCCTTCTAACTATTCTAGAAATCGCAGTAGCAATTATTCAGGCTTATGTGTTTGTCCTCTTGTTGAGCCTCTATCTGCAAGAAAATACATATGACTCACCAAGCTCACGCATTTCACATAGTTGATCCCAATCCATGACCCCTCATAGGCGCCACCGCCGCCTTTCTATTAACATCAGGCCTTATTGCTTGATTTCACTTCAATACCTCAACAGTCCTTGTATTTGCCCTCATCACAACTCTACTTACCATATATCAATGATGACGAGACATCGTTCGAGAGGGAACATTCCAAGGCCACCACACCCCCCCCGTCCAAAAAGGCCTGCGCTTCGGTATAATTCTATTTATCACCTCAGAAGTTTTCTTCTTCATTGGCTTCTTCTGAGCATTCTACAATGCAAGTCTCGCACCCACACCCGAAGTCGGAGAATGTTGACCCCCCACAGGCATCACACCTTTGAACCCCTTTGAAGTGCCCCTTCTTAATACCGCTGTTCTCCTGGCCTCTGGGGTCACAGTCACATGAGCCCACCACAGCATCATGCAAGCCAATCGAGAAGGTGCTATTCAAGCTTTAACCCTTACCATTATTCTCGGCCTTTACTTTACACTCCTTCAAGCCATAGAATATTATGAAGCCCCTTTCACAATTGCAGATAGCATTTATGGTACTACTTTCTTCGTGGCCACAGGTTTCCATGGACTCCATGTAATCATTGGCTCCCTCTTCTTATTAACCTGTCTTCTTCGACAAATCTTTTTTCATTTCACCTCTCAACACCACTTTGGCTTCGAAGCCGCCGCATGATACTGACACTTTGTAGATGTAGTCTGATTATTCCTTTATGTTTCAATTTATTGATGAGGCTCTTAATTCTCTTAATACAATTAGTATAGGTGACTTCCAATCACTCAGCCTTGGTTAAACCCCAAGAGAGAATAATGCTTATATTTATATCTATCACTACCCTCCTCGTCATCATTATAGCTGCCATTAGCTTCTGACTTCCCCTTATCAAGCCAGATACGGAAAAACTGTCGCCATACGAATGTGGATTCGACCCCCTCGGATCTGCTCGCCTCCCCTACTCAATACGATTTTTCCTAGTTGCTATTCTTTTCCTCCTATTTGATCTAGAAATTGCTCTCCTACTCCCATCCCCCTGAGCATCACAATTCTCTTGTCCAATAACCACAACCTTTTGGGCTTCTGTTATTCTTCTTCTTTTAACTGCTGGTTTCATCTACGAGTGAGCCCAAGGAGGCCTTGAATGAGCTGAGTAAGGTCCTAGTCTAACAAAGACAGCTAATTTCGGCTTAGCTAATTGTGGTTTAAGTCCACAGAACCTTTATGCCCCTCCTCATTATAATGTTTTCGATCGTCCTCATAGGCCTCTCCTTCCACCGCATGCACTTCCTTTCAGCTCTCCTATGTTTAGAGGGTATGATGCTAACTATCTTCATGGCTCTCAGCCTCTGACCTTCTCAATTAAACTCCTCTATCTTAATATCCCCGCTTATCATACTTACGATATCCGCCTGTGAAGCTGGACTGGGTCTAGCTCTAATAATTGCCACAGCCCGATCGCACGGCAGCGATAACCTCAAAACACTTAATCTTCTGCAATGCTAATAATTACCCTCGCTTGATTTACAACACTCGTTACATCTATATTTGTTCACCCCAAACATCTCTGATCAGTAATTTCTGCTCAGGGTTTTTTTATCGCTATCCTCTCAGTTTTCTGATTCCTTCAACAAGATTTTTACTACTTAGACTCATTCTTTCTTATTGATAACATCTCAGGCCCCCTTGCACTCCTAACCTGCTGAGTATTTCCTCTCACCATGCTTGCGAGCCAAAGCAAACTCTCGCTTGAACCTATTAACCGTCAACGATCTTATATTATTAATAGCTCCTATCTTCAACTCACCACCCTTTTAGCATTTACCACTTCAGACCTTATATTATTTTTTGTCTTTTTTGAGGCTTCACTTATTCCTACACTTATTGTCATTACCCGCTGGGGCGCCCAAGAACGCCGCCTTGAGGCCGGCCTCTACATCGCCCTTTACACTATAGCAGGCGCCATTCCCCTAATACTCTGACTGACCTTCTCCTTTACTTCTTACGGGACTTTATTCCTAACTCTAATCCCCCTTACCTCCCTTCCCCAACAATTTAGCCACCCGGCTCTATTCTGGTTCCTTTGCAACCTAGCCTTTCTTGTTAAACTCCCTCTATATTCTCTTCACCTATGACTACCTAAAGCCCACGTAGAAGCTCCGATCGCAGGATCCATAATCCTAGCTGGTACTCTACTTAAACTAGGGGGATACGGTATACTACGCTTCTCCCCCCTCCTCTCATCTACCTGTCTTGACTCCTTAATGCTTCTTCTCCTCCTCTCTATCTTTGGAATCCTTGCTACTGCAATACTCTGCCTTCGTCAAACAGACTTAAAATCCCTTGTTGCCCTGTCATCTGTCGGTCACATGAACCTCGTAGTAGTAGCTACCCTTATTAACACCCCAACAAGCCACACCGGAGCCATAATCATAATAATCGCCCACGGCCTCACTTCCCCTGCCATATTTGCACTTGTTAATACGGCCTACGAACGCACCAACAGTCGAGCTATATTGTTTCTTCGAGGCTCAGCCATAATTCTACCCCTAGCAAGTGCATGATGATTAACAGCAACCTTAGCTAATATAGCAATCCCCCCTTCACCAAATTTCATTAGTGAACTCCTCATCTTCTCCTCCTTAGCCCATTGATCCCCCGCAATCCTCCTCATTGTTCTCCTTAGCCTTCTTTTCACCACAGGCTATAGTCTTTATGTGCTTTGAACAACCCAACGAGGCTCAATTCCAAATCACTTAAATATATATTTCCCCTTTCAAACCCGAGAACACATTCTTCTTGCCCTCCACATACTACCCCTTCTTCTTCTAATCTTAAAACCAGGAATTATTATATGTGACTGTAGTTTAAAAAAAATACTAGATTGTGATTCTAGCCATGAGAGCTGATATCTCTTCAGTCACCGAGCTTGTCTGGTGAGAATTAGTACTGCTAATTCTTTATTCCCATGGTTCAATTCCATGGCCCGCTCAACGCCAGCAGTACCCGGTCCACCCCTCACAGGACGAAGCGTCCCACTCTTCTGCCCCCGAACAACCTCTAATACCACAAATAAAGTTAAAAACAGACCCCACCCAGCAGCCATTAATAAAAAACCCCCCGAACCGTACATGCTCGCTACACCAGCAATCTCTACTGAACCCCCTCATACTCACTCTTTCAATATATCTAAGCCAAGCCCATCAAATATTAAACCCCCAATTATTACCAACACCACATAAAACAATAAGTAAATCATAACCTCCCGACTCCCTCAGGCCTCAGGGTAAGGCTCAGCTACAAGAGCAGCACTATAGGCAAATACCACTATCATACCCCCCAAATATACTAACAACAAGACCAAAGCCAAAAAACTAACACCCCCGGACCCTAACACCCAACACCCAGCCCCTGCTCCCACTACCAAACCTAAAGCCCCAAAATATGGCGAAGGGTTTGATGCTACCCCAAGCAACCCAACTAGTAAACATATTTCCTTCATTATTCCTACCGAGACTCTAACTCGGACCTGTAGTCTGAAAAACTACTGTAGTGCTTCTACTATAAGAACCTGCTCACTTATGGCCCCCTTACGAAAGTCCCACCCAATTCTCAAAATTATCAACCACGCATTTATTGATCTCCCAGCCCCGGCTAACCTCTCATCCATATGAAACTTCGGCTCCCTCCTCGGTTTATGTCTCATCATCCAAATTGCCACCGGCCTTTTTCTAGCCATACATTATACAGCCGACACATCTCTCGCTTTCTCCTCCGTCGCCCACATTTGCCGTGACGTCAACCATGGTTGACTTCTTCGAAACCTTCACGCCAATGGAGCATCATTCTTCTTTATCTGTATCTATCTTCATGTCGGACGAGGCCTCTACTACGGCTCTTTCCTATATAAAGAAACTTGAAATATTGGCGTAATTCTTCTTTTCTTGGTGATAGCCACAGCTTTCGTAGGATACGTACTACCCTGAGGTCAAATGTCTTTTTGAGGTGCAACAGTCATTACTAATCTACTATCCGCAGCCCCATACATTGGCACAGAACTGGTTCAATGAATCTGGGGGGGTTTCTCAGTAGATAACGCCACACTAACTCGATTCTTCTCTTTCCACTTCATCTTACCCTTTATTATTGCAGGCGCCAGCATAATCCACCTTCTCTTCCTCCACCAAACCGGCTCCTCAAACCCAACTGGACTAAACCAGAACCTTGATAAAGTGCCATTCCACCCCTACTTCTCCTACAAAGACGCCCTAGGCTTCGCCATCATAGTTGGTGCCCTTGCAAGTCTATCCACCTTCGCACCTAATCTCCTAGGAGACCCAGACAACTTTACCCCAGCCAACCCACTTGTAACCCCACCCCACATCAAACCCGAGTGATATTTTCTATTTGCCTACGCCATCCTTCGCTCAATCCCTAATAAACTCGGAGGAGTCCTGGCCCTCCTATTTTCTATCCTTGTTCTTTTCCTAATGCCCCTTCTCCACACATCTAAACAACGAAGTCTTATTTTCCGCCCACTTGCCAAAATTATCTTCTGAACACTTATCGCCAACATCTTTATCCTAACGTGAATCGGGGGCCAACCAGTAGAAGACCCATTTATTACCATCGGTCAAGTAGCCTCTGTCACTTACTTTGCCCTCTTCCTCCTTGCTTTGCCTGCAGTTGGGGTAGTAGAAAATCTGCTACTCAAACTAGACTTGTAATTTTTTTTGGCCCGCTATGTATAGTCAACATTCACTTTCTTACCACAAGCATATCTTCAAGTACACTCTTTCCAAAAGTACCCACAACGGCTACCATTCACATACTATGAATAACATCATACTATGTTTAATAAACATTCATAGATATTACTCATGCATATCCCTACCGACCCTCTGACTTTTCGAACATGTGTTATACCTGGCCAAATATTAGGAAGTTCATCCATGCTTGGCACCGCCCATATCATGACTACTTGATCGGACCTTCCCTTGTTAACGGCTACGCAGATCTCTACCTAAGTGAGTCCAACCGGTTAATCCACAGAGATTTCAACCCGTTATCCTGAAACTTAAGAACCTTCCCACTGCGTGACCGAACAACTGATTTATCCCCATATGCGATTCTTAATAATTCCCTGTATGCTTCATTCATTCAGACAAGTAGACACCTTAACTCGCGTTTGTTCCTATCTTACCCTTTCACCTTTCCTTCTTAATCACCTACCATGGTCAATCTATCCTAAAAGCCCTTCAAAGTATTCTACCCTTCAATAGCAATAACACAGGAATAAGCTAAAAATACCTCCCTGGACACCTACCATGTCGCCTACTCATCTACCCAATACTCGTAGATTGTCCACGATCGCACCAGGACTAGTACCAATCTGTATCTCCAAGGGGCCAGAGCCTAAGAGTGGCAGCCGTAGCTATCAAGCCATCTGTTGGATGTGAATCTGAGGGACCTTACTTGAAGAGATACCTCGATTGCTCTTTAAAAGACCTCCATGGTTATGCGTTGAAGACCTACCTACAAGCTAAGGCCACTCTTGATAGCAATTGGCTACTGGTAGGGGGAATTGCTTACGCCTTTCACCTGGCATCTCGTAAGTGAAGTTGGAATTAAACAACAAGGTGGAGCCCTGAGACATCTTCCCCAGTCCTCACAAGGACAGTCAATCGATCGTCAGCAGTTCAGAGTGGTTCTGTTTAGTTTATAAAGGTGGTACATACTATTGATGCCCCAAATCATGAAAATGCCAGCCCCTATTAATGCTTGATGGACATAAATTCTCCCCCCTTTTGGAAAAAAACCGCAACCCCCCCCTTACCCCCCCCAGCACTTTAACCGATCTTGTTTCTATTAAAACCCCAGCCCCCCCGAGCCAGGAACACAAACAAAACGGCAAAAAGAACTGTCCAATCATCACACCCCGCGCCAAATAAATTTCTACCTCTCATACCAATTTAATTAAATATAGGCCACCTTTCGCCTCATATTCGAGACCTAACCAGGCCTTAGCGAAATCGAACACCCACCCCCACTTAAAACCCGCAAATTTAATTTAATTTACACAATTTAACACCACCATCCTCAGACACAATCAGGCCTTAGACGAAAAATAAACTTTATTTCATTACCCTGCACCCTGCCCGATTCAACACCTTTCAACCTTGCAAGCTCACCCCCATCGTCTCCCCATATGAGACCAGCAATGACAATCACCCATGTGTTTGTCCGCCCCTGCTAACCCCAGGTACTGGGCCTAGAAATCCAGGGTTTCTGACGATGCAAAACGCCCTTACTTTAATAACAAAATTTCCACTAACTGCTCTAGTAGCATTAACCTTCACAACCTTGGCCATTTTATCTATCCTCTCCCCCTTCTTTCGACAATGGGCCAACTTCCACGAAAATACCGTTTCTGCTGTAAAAACAGCCCTTTACCTTTCCCTCGTTCCCCTACTAGTCTTTATTATTAATGGCGCTGATAATACCGTAAAAGCTTCAACCTCCCTTCCCTGATTTAATACCTTCTGTACCTCTTTCACTTTCTGAACTACATTTGATTTATATCAAATTATCTTCCTGCCTATTGCTCTTTTCGTTACCGGGTCTATCCTTCACTTTTCTACCTGATATATGCAAACCGACCCCAAAATACGTATATTCTCAGCCCACCTTCTAGTCTTTCTCTTTGCCATAATCCTACTAATCTCTGCAGGAAATCTTACCCTTCTATTCACCGGCTGAGAGGGCGTTGGTATTATGTCTTTTCTACTCATTGGATGATACAGCTCCCGAGCTGAAGCAGCTACCGCTGCCCTCATAGCCGTCATCTACAATCGAGTGGGCGACATTACCTTTATAGCAGCATTCGCATGACTTATAAAATTTGGCGGCTCATCAAACCTAGACTACATATTTTCCCAAGGCATCCCCACAGCCATCGTTATCTGCTTTATGGTTGGTGCCGCGAGCAAATCTGCCCAATTTATATTCCACCCCTGGCTAATTTCTGCCATAGAGGGCCCAACCCCCGTCTCAGCTCTACTCCACTCAAGCACCATAGTTGTAGCAGGGGTATTTCTACTTATTCGTCTTCACCCAATGCTTACTAACAACCCCCTAGCCCTCACAATATGTCTGTGTCTAGGCGCCCTCACTTCAACCTTTGCCGCATGATCCGCTACAATACAAAATGATGTCAAAAAGATCATCGCCCTCTCAACCTCAAGCCAACTAGGCTTAATAATAGTGGCTATCGGCATTAATCTTCCCAACCTTGCATTCTTCCATATATGCACCCACGCCTTCTTCAAAGCTATGCTCTTCTTATGTTCTGGGGTTATTATTCACAACCTCAAAGATGTTCAAGACATTCGCCATATAGGAGGCCTTCTAAAATCCCTACCCATTACCTCCGCCTGCATAACAGTCGGTTCTCTCGCCCTTATAGGGACCCCGTATCTTATCGCATTCTACTCCAAAGATGCAATCATCGAAGCAACAACAAACTCCTATGTAAACTCCATGGCCCTTCTTCTTACTCTGGTCGCCACATCATGTACCGCACTGTATAGCTTACGCATAATCTACTCTACTCTCCTCCGCCAACCCCGCATCTCTGAACCCGTTCATGCCTTTGAGGAACCTCAGACCGTAAAAACCCCCCTCCTACGCCTTGCCCTAGGCTCTACTGTAGGGGGCCCCATCCTCTTCTGAATCTTGTTTCCCAGCTTCCCAAAAGAAGCCACGCTCCCAGAACTTTTCAAATGGGCTGCCCTTCTTATTTCTGTTGTCTCTTTTCTCACTGCCCTCCTAGTGGCTTGACAACACCACTGATCCCAACCCCCAGAGAGTGACTCCCTCACTAAAGACCTGGACCCTGCCCTCCTTGAACGCCCAATCCACCGCAAAGTCACAGATGTTGTTCTAGACTCTGCGTGAGAAATCACCGCCTTTGGCGTCGAGCATGCATTCTGGAAACGAATAGGCCTAGATAAGCTGCCATCAGCCCAACTACGACCAACGAAAATTCTACACATGTCTCACAAAGGCCTGATTCAACTTTATTTAGCTATATTCTTCGTTACGCTTAACGAAATCTGCGCATTTCTGTATCTTCTAGCATAAGCTTTTAAAGGAAAATAGCATTCCACTGGTTTTAGGAGCCAGCCTGTCCCGGTGCAAATCCGGGTAAAAGCATTTTTTTGGCCCGCTATGTATAGTCAACATTCACTTTCTTACCACAAGCATATCTTCAAGTACACTCTTTCCAAAAGTACCCACAACGGCTACCATTCACATACTATGAATAACATCATACTATGTTTAATAAACATTCATAGATATTACTCATGCATATCCCTACCGACCCTCTGACTTTTCGAACATGTGTTATACCTGGCCAAATATTAGGAAGTTCATCCATGCTTGGCACCGCCCATATCATGACTACTTGATCGGACCTTCCCTTGTTAACGGCTACGCAGATCTCTACCTAAGTGAGTCCAACCGGTTAATCCACAGAGATTTCAACCCGTTATCCTGAAACTTAAGAACCTTCCCACTGCGTGACCGAACAACTGATTTATCCCCATATGCGATTCTTAATAATTCCCTGTATGCTTCATTCATTCAGACAAGTAGACACCTTAACTCGCGTTTGTTCCTATCTTACCCTTTCACCTTTCCTTCTTAATCACCTACCATGGTCAATCTATCCTAAAAGCCCTTCAAAGTATTCTACCCTTCAATAGCAATAACACAGGAATAAGCTAAAAATACCTCCCTGGACACCTACCATGTCGCCTACTCATCTACCCAATACTCGTAGATTGTCCACGATCGCACCAGGACTAGTACCAATCTGTATCTCCAAGGGGCCAGAGCCTAAGAGTGGCAGCCGTAGCTATCAAGCCATCTGTTGGATGTGAATCTGAGGGACCTTACTTGAAGAGATACCTCGATTGCTCTTTAAAAGACCTCCATGGTTATGCGTTGAAGACCTACCTACAAGCTAAGGCCACTCTTGATAGCAATTGGCTACTGGTAGGGGGAATTGCTTACGCCTTTCACCTGGCATCTCGTAAGTGAAGTTGGAATTAAACAACAAGGTGGAGCCCTGAGACATCTTCCCAGTCCTCACAAGGACAGTCAATCGATCGTCAGCAGTTCAGAGTGGTTCTGTTTAGTTTATAAAGGTGGTACATACTATTGATGCCCCAAATCATGAAAATGCCAGCCCCTATTAATGCTTGATGGACATAAATTCTCCCCCCTTTTGGAAAAAAACCGCAACCCCCCCCTTACCCCCCCCAGCACTTTAACCGATCTTGTTTCTATTAAAACCCCAGCCCCCCCGAGCCAGGAACACAAACAAAACGGCAAAAAGAACTGTCCAATCATCACACCCCGCGCCAAATAAATTTCTACCTCTCATACCAATTTAATTAAATATAGGCCACCTTTCGCCTCATATTCGAGACCTAACCAGGCCTTAGCGAAATCGAACACCCACCCCCACTTAAAACCCGCAAATTTAATTTAATTTACACAATTTAACACCACCATCCTCAGACACAATCAGGCCTTAGACGAAAAATAAACTTTATTTCATTACCCTGCACCCTGCCCGATTCAACACCTTTCAACCTTGCAAGCTCACCCCCATCGTCTCCCCATATGAGACCAGCAATGACAATCACCCATGTGTTTGTCCGCCCCTGCTAACCCCAGGTACTGGGCCTAGAAATCCAGGGTTTCTGACGATGCAAAACGCCCTTACTTTA